ATATGACGGGGTTACCCGATATTGTAATAATCGTTGATCAGCAAGAAGAATATACGGCTCTTAGAGAATGTATCACTTTGGGAATTCCAACGATTTGTTTAATCGATACAAATTGTGACCCCGATCTCCCAGATATTTCAATTCCAGCGAATGATGACGCTATAGCTTCAATCCGATTAATTCTTAACAAACTAGTATTTGCGATTTGTGAGGGTCGTTCTAGCTATATAAGAAACCTTTACTTTGATTAATAATAAGAAAATTAGAACTCCATAGATTTCTGGATTCGCTTATTATTCCCTAATCTCAAAAAGAGATAAAAAAATGGGCGATTATGTGATTAGTTGGTATACAAAATAGAATCTAGAATTCGGTTGAATCAAAATAATTTATTTTATTAAAGTTCTATTTCTGTCAGAGGGCAATATGAATGTTCTATCATCTTCCATCACCACACTAAAAGTTTTATACGATATATCCGGTGTGGAAGTAGGCCAACATCTCTATTGGCAAATAGGGGGGTTACAAGTCCATGCCCAAGTACTTATTACTTCTTGGGTTGTAATTGCTATCTTATTAGGTTCTGCCACTCTAGCTGTTCGGAATCCACAAACCATTCCGACTGATGGTCAGAATTTCTTCGAATATGTTCTTGAATTCATTCGCGACGTGAGCAAAACTCAGATTGGAGAAGAATACGTTACTTGGGTTCCCTTTATTGGAACGCTCTTTCTATTTATATTTGTTTCTAATTGGTCAGGGGCTCTTTTACCTTGGAAAATCATAGAGTTACCTCATGGGGAGTTAGCCGCACCCACAAATGATATAAATACTACGGTTGCTTTAGCTTTACTCACGTCATTGGCATATTTTTATGCGGGTCTTAGTAAAAAAGGATTAGGTTATTTCGGTAAATACATTCAACCAACCCCAATCCTTTTACCCATTAACATCTTAGAAGATTTCACAAAACCTTTATCACTTAGTTTTAGACTTTTCGGGAATATATTAGCTGATGAATTAGTAGTTGTTGTTCTTGTTTCTTTAGTACCTTTAGTAGTTCCTATACCGGTTATGTTTCTTGGATTATTTACAAGTGGTATTCAAGCTCTTATTTTTGCAACTTTAGCTGCGGCTTATATAGGAGAATCTATGGAGGGTCATCATTGACTAGTTTTGAACTATGTTTTTGCTTAGCTTAGCCCAAGTCAATGTATGCCTGTCTCAAGATACTATACTTAAGAAAAATAAACATCCAAAGTATGGTATATTACGAGCTAGAATCTAGAGTAATCGCAAATAAAGATTATGATATGAGCGAATTGTTGGAAAAATGGGAAAAAGATCTTTTTCCCATTTTTCTGGTTTGGCCCTTTTATCTTTACCTTCCTCAATTAATATTCTAGATTGTTCAGCCAATTTCAATAGTAAATCTAAATATTAATGATTTCGATTTTCGGTGTTGTATCCCATGTGCTGAGAACTAAAAGGGAAAAAAAGGTTTATAAAAACTTAGAGTCCTAAAAAAGTTTTTGTTAGGAGAGGGGTTCAATTAGATATATGGAATCTAATGGCTCTAAGCGAACTTTTGTGGATGTTTCAAAGCAAATTTATAGAATCCGATTGAATCTAAGATACGAATCGTTGGTTTACATTATGTAACAAAGGCATGTATATGTGATAATTGACTAGTTATATATGAACTCGAGATATATATAATTTGCCCTACTCCGGACCTGGCTTTCAAATAGAAGTCTTTTCCTTTAGTCTGGTCTATGGCTGTGAATTGAATGAATAAGAATAAGGAGATTAAATTGAAATAAAGACAAATAACGACGAACTCAAAGAATGATTCGGAATAGTTAAGTCCTAATTATTGGTTGTATCATTAACCATTTTTTTTTATTTTTTGCGAGGAACTTCTCATGAATCCATTGATTTCTGCCGCTTCCGTTATTGCTGCTGGATTGGCCGTAGGGCTTGCTTCTATTGGACCTGGAGTTGGTCAAGGTACTGCTGCGGGTCAAGCTGTAGAAGGTATTGCGAGACAGCCCGAGGCGGAGGGAAAAATACGAGGTACTTTATTACTTAGTCTAGCTTTTATGGAAGCTTTAACAATTTATGGGCTGGTTGTAGCATTAGCGCTTTTATTTGCGAATCCTTTTGTTTAGTTTAACCGAAAAATACTGTAAGTATTTTTTAACTTTTAATTGCCACTTGCCCTTTAAAATTATAGCAAGATTTTACTCCTACAATTCTTCGTTGAGACAATAACTCTGGGAAGGACTGATGTGAGATTTGAGATATAGCCTGATACCTAATTATAACCTAATTCTAATTAAGTATCATTCTTATTGGGAATTTCAATTGCAAAAAAAAAAGAGGGCGGGACGTGATACAAAAAGAACTCTGTTCTATTTTTTTAGTCTATCTATAAGGGGAGATCATATGAAAAATGTAACTGATTCTTTCCTTTCCTTGGGTCACTGGCCATCCGCCG